AAAAATTACAAACTGTTTCATTCTTTTTCTGTTAAATCAAACAAAAATGAACAATTCTAATTCTATAAGGTTGAATAAAAATTCGATTGACCATTTAGTATAATTGCTATGCTTAGTGTGTGACTCGTTAGTTTTTTCTTTAGAGTTTAGGGTTGAGATTAAAAAAAAAATAGACTAACCCCTACTATGAACTTAGTAACCATATAAATTAATAACCAACTTATTGCTTCGTATTGTCAAGATCCCAAGAAACAGTCACTATATGGGTGGATCGCTCATATAGTTGTAGCAACTGAAATTTTTTCCATAAAAAAAGAAATCTTATTGTGGGCTGTGAAGCAAAAATAAAGGGATGTAGATAAATGGAAGGATGATAGAAAGAGAGAACAAAAATATCAATGATATATGATTCCAATATGTATGTATGGTCTATGAATCAACTCATAAAAGGCAGTGTGATAAAGCATTAATACTGATATAATCAATACTGATATAAATATATAAATGAAATATAAATAAATAAAATAATATAAAAAAAGAAAAAAATAATAAAGAATAAAGAGCCTCGGGTTAATAAAAACTGAGAAGATTGACTCGGGAACGAATTTTGCCGGAAGCTCCATTGCAGAGTTCAGGCCTAACCATTAATGGAGAAGCTATGGGAACGATGAAACCTGTGACTGCATAGGATTCTATTGAAAACGAATCCTAATAATTCATTGGGTGGGATGGCGGAACGAACCAAGAAAAAATTGATTTATTCTGAGAGGTGTCATGAATTGACTGACCCTACGAATGAAAGAGTCAATATTCGCCCGCGAAACCTTTATTTATTGGATTACAATTTTGGCGCGATTCGATAGAGGTAAAAATAAGGATTCATTATATTCTACGTTATATTCTAAAAAAAGAAGCATTTTTTATATTTTCTATATCTAATAATATACACGTCCAGCTATATATTTTGTATATACATCTTCCTTTGTAACAAATTAAATATGTAACAAATTAAATATCAATAAATGCCATTCATTACTTATAATTACTTATATATATTATTATTATTTATATATTATTATTATTTATTATTTTATTATAAAGATAATTATTATTTAGATAATTATTATTTATTATTATAATTATACATGTGTATCCGTAATATTATTGAATCGTTTCATTCGCGAGGAGCTGGATGAGAAGAAACTCTCATGTCCGGTTCTGCAATAGAGATGGAATTAAGAAACAACCATCAACTATAACCCCAAAAGAACCAGATTTCGTAAACAACATAGAGGAAGAATGAGGGGAATATCTTATCGAGGCAATCATATTTGTTTCGGCGGATACGCTCTTCAGGCGCTTGAACCCGCTTGGATCACAGCTAGACAGATAGAAGCGGGGCGGAGAGCAATGACACGATATGCGCGTCGTGGTGGAAAAATATGGGTACGTATATTTCCCGACAAACCTATTACAGTAAGACCTACAGAAACACGTATGGGTTCGGGAAAGGGATCCCCCGAATATTGGGTATCCGTTGTTAAACCGGGTCGAATACTTTATGAAATGGGCGGAGTATCAGAAACTATAGCCAGAGCAGCTATTTCAATAGCTGCGTGCAAAATGCCTATACGAACTCAATTTGTTATTTCACGATAGGGATATAGAACTAAACAAAAGGGATATTGAGGATGAAAAAACAACCGCAGGTTTATTCTGGACGGACAATATTTCTTTTTTTCCTTCATCCTTTGCATTGAAATAACAGATTCAAATAAAAAATATATGATTCAACCTCAGACCCTTTTGAATGTAGCGGATAACAGCGGAGCTCGAGAATTGATGTGTATTCGAATCATAGGAGCTGGTAATCACCGATATGCTCATATTGGTGACGTTATTGTTGCTGTAATCAAAGAAGCAGTGCCAAATATGCCTCTAGAAAGATCAGAAGTCATTAGAGCTGTAATTGTACGTACATGTAAAGAACTCAAACGTGACAACGGTATGATAATACGATATGATGACAATGCAGCGGTCGTCATTGATCAAGAAGGAAATCCAAAAGGAACTCGAGTTTTTGGTGCGATCGCTCGGGAATTGAGACAGTTGAATTTTACTAAAATAGTTTCATTAGCTCCCGAGGTATTATAAATACTAGTGGATGACACTATGATATAGTAGGCTATCTGAAATAGATCAAATTAATAGATTGTGTCTCACGCATATACTTTTTAAAATTTAATAATTCAAAAAAAAAAAAAACAAAGAAAAAAGGAAACATGTTGATTATATCAAAATTAGGAGGCACAAAAAATTATAGTTCGTTATGGGTAGGGACACTATTGCCGATATAATAACTTCTATAAGAAATGCTGACATGAATAAAAAAGGAACAGTTCGAATAGCATCTACTAATATCACCGAAAACTTTGTTAAAATACTTCTACGAGAAGGTTTTATTGAAAATGTTCGGAAACATCAGGAAAATAACAAATATTTCTTGGTTTCAACCCTGCGACATAGAAAGACTAGGAAAGGAATATATAGAACTGTTTTAAAGTGTATCAGCCGACCCGGTTTACGAATTTATTCCAACTATCAACGAATTCCTAAGATTTTAGGTGGAATGGGAATTGTAATTCTTTCTACTTCTCGAGGTATAATGACAGATCGAGAAGCTCGACTAGAAAGAATTGGAGGAGAAATTTTGTGTTATATATGGTGATCCTCCTCCTCTGGTATCCTAATTTTATCTCTAACTTCCCATTTGTGAAATAGAGAGGAAAAGTGAGTTATATACCTCTTCCTTCATTAGTTGATACTTCAAGGGGGTTACCTGGAATGAAAGAACAAAAATTGATTCATGAAGGTTTAATTACTGAATCACTTCCTAACGGTATGTTCCGGGTCCGTTTAGATAATGAAGATCTAATTCTAGGTTATGCTTCAGGGAGGATCCGGCGCAGTTTTATACGGATACTACCAGGAGATAGAGTAAAAATTGAAGTAAGTCGTTATGATTCAACCAGAGGACGTATAATTTATAGACTTCGCAACAAAGATTCGAATGATTAGGTGATTTTTTAAACATTCCTTTCATGGGGACACAATTCGAAGTTAAAAAAAAAATATTCAAGAAACTTATTTTCTTCAAAAGAGTAGATTCAGAATTAAGGTAAGGAATAAGAAATATGAAAATAAGGACTTCTGTTCGTAAAATTTGTGAAAAATGTCGACTGATCCGTAGGCGCGGACGAATTATAGTGATTTGTTCCAATCCGAGACATAAACAGAGACAAGGGTAATCTTTCTAAAAAAGAACTTTCTTTTCTAAAGGGGAGGACCCATGTAAGAATAAAAGATCTGTTTTAACATGAAATGGATATCTCCGTATCTTTTCTTTCTGTATATTTCTGACTCATATTTATGAGACGATAAAATATGACAAAAGCTATACCAAGAATTGGTTCACGTAGGAATGGACGTATTGGTTCACGTAAGAATGGACGTAGAATACCAAAAGGAGTTATTCATGTTCAAGCGAGTTTCAACAATACCATTGTAACTGTTACAGATGTACGAGGTCGGGTGGTTTCTTGGGCCTCCGCGGGTACTTCTGGATTCAAAGGCACAAGAAGAGGTACACCCTATGCTGCTCAAGCCGCAGCGGTAAATGCTATTCGTACAGTAGTTGATCAGGGTATGCAACGGGCAGAAGTTATGATAAAAGGCCCTGGTCTCGGAAGAGATGCAGCATTACGAGCCATTCGTAGAAGTGGTATACTATTAAGTTTAGTACGTGATGTAACACCTATGCCACATAATGGGTGTCGACCTCCTAAGAAAAGACGTGTGTAGAAAGAAGAATTAAACGGATTTCAAGAGAAATAAATGATTCAATGATCTGATCAAATATTATAATAATACTTATTATAGTATGGTTCGAGAGGAAGTAGTAGGATCCACTCGAACACTACGGTGGAAATGTGTTGAATCAAGAGTAGACAGTAAGCGTCTTTATTATGGTCGTTTCATTCTGTCCCCGCTTATGAAAGGTCAAGCCGATACCATAGGTATTGCCATGCGAAGGGCTTTACTTGGAGAAATAGAAGGAACATGTATCACACGTGCAAAATCTGAGAAAGTAGCACATGAATATTCTACGATAGTAGGTATTGAGGAATCAGTACATGAAATTTTACTAAATTTGAAAGAAATTATATTGAGAAGTAATCTGTATGGAGTTATAGACGCATCCATCTGCGTCAGGGGGCCTAGATACGTAACCGCTAAAGATATTATCTCACCACCTTACGTGGAAATAGTTGACACGACACAACATATAGCTAACCTGACGGAACCAATTGATTTGTGTATTGAATTACAAATCAAGAGAGATCGCGGATATCGTATGAAATCCGCAAATAACTCTCAAGATGGAAGTTATCCTATAGATGCTGTATCCATGCCTGTTCGAAATGCGAATCATAGTATTCACTCTTATGGGAATGGGAATGAAAAACAAGAGATACTTTTTCTAGAAATATGGACGAATGGAAGTTTAACTCCTAAGGAAGCACTTTATGAAGCTTCTCGTAATTTGATTGATTTATTTATTCCTTTTCTACATGCGGAGGAAGAGGACATTAATTTCGAAGAAAATAAAAACAGGTTTCCTCTACCCCTTTTTACCTTTCAAGATAGATTAACTAATCTAAAGAAAAACAAAAAAGGAATTCCATTGAAATGTATTTTTATTGACCAATCAGAATTGCCTTCCAGGACCTATAACTGTCTCAAAGGGTCCAATATACATACATTATCGGACCTTTTGAATAACAGTCAAGAAGATCTTATGAGAATTGAATTTTTTCGAATAGAAGATGTAAAACAGATATTGGACACTCTGCAGAAGTATTTCGCAATTGATTTATCTAAGAATAAGTTTTAATTTTAAATCCATTGTAATTATTTCATCTTCTTTTTATAATAGAAAA